GTTTAGCTAATTCTATGCGCCTAACCAAAAAATCCTTTCTTCTTCTAATCTTTTTATCTTCCCATTCATTTCCTGCGGACTCTTCGTCTCCTAATTCCCTCCATTCTACCAAAGAATTATCTGTAATAATTCGCAAATCCGAATCGGCTAATTGTTCTCTGATAGCACCTGCCCCCGTAGAGATTTCTCGGTTTCGAAATGTCTCAAAACCTTGAGTAGTAAAAAAGAGTGGGATGCTGTATTTCCAGGATTGGATTTCATATTCGAATGAACCTCGTAATCGTAAGAAAGTAGGTTTTTTAGCTATGGACCTAGCAAAAGAAAAATTGAGATAGGTTCCTATAGTATTGGATTCCCCCCCTCACAATCGGACGTGAAGGTTTCCTCTCATCCGGCTCAAGTAGTTACACCAAATAAAGAAAGGGGTTCTTCTTCTTTTTAAACTTTGTTCGAGAAAACCCTACAAAAAGCTACTCTTTACTCAAGTTCCCAGTAAGGACCAGCCTTTCATTGATTCATTATTAGTCTTTTTTTTTCACTCTAACCCTTTTTCCTTTCTTTTATGTTGTTTACGAAAAAAAGGAAATGTGAAGTTATTGAGTAGTCTACTTCCCCTCAAATGATGAATCCCCTGAAAGGAATATTGTGGGACTCGTAAAGGATTTATTTGTCTATATATTGTATTGTTCCGTTCGATCTTTTTTAGGTCTCTACTCACCTCGATGGTTATGTGCCATGATATCCCTTGAAGCATATATGCGATAGATAAGCTCCTGTAACCATGCCATATTCACTTGCGCTTGAGATTTTCTTTCTCAAAGAAATGGAATGTATAATTCCACAAAAAGTCTTTTTTTCACGAGGTATAACTAACTATTCCTATATTATCTGTTACGGAATCGACCATGGATCAATTCCCCTTTTCTTCCATTTTTAAGTCTTGAATGTACCCATAATTCTGAGCTTCATGTTCCTCCTCCCAAGATACATGTCAGAGCCGGGGGCATCCCAATCAGATTCAATGGGATGACAGTTTCTCAGTCCAAATCTGTCAAATGAAAATTTCGATCAAATCACACATCGCAATATACTAGGCCCTCTAATTCCCTAAGGGGCTTATCTAAAAGATTCGCAATATAACTAGGAAGACGTTTCAAATACCACACATGAGTCACTGGACATGTCAGTTTGATGTATCCCATTTGGTACCTTCGTATCCGAGAATCAACAAATTCCACCCCGCACTCTTCACAATATTTCGGGTCTTCTTTTTCAGCCCCAATCCCTCGGTAATTTCCACAAGCACAAATCCCACTTTTTATGGGTCCAGAAATTCTTTCACAAAACAATCCATCTTTCTCCGGTTTATTAGTTTTATAATGAAAAGTATAGGGTTTTGTCACCTCTCCAACTATCTCTCCATTGGGTAGAATTTTTTTTGCCCAAGCCTTTATTTGTTGAGGGGAAACTGGTCCAATTCGAAGTTGTTGATGTTTATACTGGTCGATCATAGAATAGAAATTCTGATTCATTGAGATCAAGCTTCCTTCCTATTCATCTGGAAGTTCTTTTCAGATACAAGGAAATGATTCAGTTCCAGGGCCAAAGATCGTAGTTCTCGAACGAGCAATCGAAAAGATTCTGGAGCACCCTCTGGGTTAGGTACTGTTGATCCAATAATCGTAGCACCAAGTACTTCTTGACGAGCTCTAATATGATCAGATTTATAAGTAAGCATCTCTTGTAAAATATGAGCAACACCAAATCCCTCTAGAGCCCAAACTTCCATTTCTCCTACTCTTTGTCCCCCTTGTTTGGCCCTCCCTCTAAGGGGTTGTTGTGTAACAAGTGCGTAATGCCCACTGGAACGTCCATGGATTTTATCATCAACTTGATGAATTAATTTTAGGATATAGGACTTTCCTATTAGAACAGGTTGTTCAAAAAGATCTCCTGTTCTTCCATCAAAGATTCTGCTTTTTCCCGGATATTCGGGTTCAAATACCCATGGATTTTTTGTTTGCTTACTGGCTTCATATAATTCAGAAAACACTAGTTTTCTTGAGGCCTCTTGCTCATATCTCTCATCAAAGGGCCCTATTCTATAATGTTTATTTAGCAGATCCCCCGCTAACCCGAGCGAACATTCAAATATCTGTCCCACATTCATTCGTGAGGGGACTCCTAATGGATTGAATACCATATCAACGGGCGTTCCATCTTGCAAATAGGGCATATCTTGTCTAGACAAAATCTTAGAAATTATACCCTTATTCCCATGCCTTCCAGCTACTTTATCACCTACTTTGATTTTACGTTTCTGTGAAATATATACACGAATCCTTTCTGGATTAGAATTGGAAACCCCTTTTCTATGGATCCATCTCACATCAATAACTCGACCTCTTCCCCCTATAGGTAGTCTGAGAGAAGTTTCTTTTGAAGTGGATACCTGAATGCCAAGTATAGCTCGTAATAATCTATCCTCCGGGGCATATGA